GAATAAAGCGTCCATAATAAAGACGCTTACTGTCTGCTCTTGATTCAACACACTTCCACTGTAGTGTCCGAGTAGATACTGTTACTTTCTCTCGAACCATAGTATATTATTTGATCAAATCATTGAATTATTTATTTCTCTTGAAATCTCTTCAATGTTTATTTTTACACACGTCTTTTTTTAGGAGGCCTACAGCCATTATGTGGCATAGGAGTTACATCCCGTATGAAACTTAATAGTATACCACTTCTACGAATAGCTCTTAATGCCGCATCTCTTCCGAGACCCGGGCCTTTTATCATAACTTCTGCTCGTTGCATACCTTGATCCACTACTGTCCGAATAGCATTTCCTGCTGCGGTTTGAGCGGCAAATGGTGTACCCCTTCTTGTACCCTTGAATCCACAAGCCCCGGCAGAGGACCAAGAAATTACTCGACCCCGTACATCTGTAACAGTCACAATGGTATTGTTGAAACTTGCTTGAACATGAATAACTCCCTTGGGGATTCTACGTGTATTCTTACGTGAACCAATACGTCTATTTCTACGCGAACCAATTTTTGGTATAGGTTTTGCCATATTTTATCATCTCATAAATATAAGTCAGAGATATATGGATATATCCATTTCATGTCAAAACAGATCCTTATTCTTTTTTTTTTTTTACTTATTTTTTTATTTATTTATTTGTACATCTGTACATCGGGTCCTTTCGATTTCGAGAGTCTTTTTGTTTTAGAAAGATTATCCTTGTCTTTGTTTATGTCTCGGGTTAGAACAAATTACTATAATTCGTCCCCGCCTACGGATCAATCGACATTTTTCACAAATTTTACGAACGGAGGCCCTTATTTTCATATTTGTCATTCCTTTTTTTAATTCCGAATCTACTTATTGGAAGAAAATAAGTTTCTTGAAATTTTGAATTGCGAATTGTATCCTCACGAAAGAATGTTGAAATTGAAAAAACCGCCTAATCATTCAAGTCTTTGCTTTGGAGTCTCTAAATTATACGCCCTTTGGTTGAATCATAAGGACTTACCTCAATTTTTAGTCTATTTCCTGGTAGTATACGTATAAAACTACATGAAATCCTTTACGAAACAAAAACCAGAATAATTTTTTTGTTATCTAAACGAATCCGGAAGATACATACCATCGGTAAGTTGTTCAGTAATTAAACCCTCATGAATCCATTTTTGTTGTTTCATTCCAGGTAAAACCGCAGAGGGATAATATTATAAACTTGTCCTTTCTCTTTTTTCACAAATATGACCGTGTCGACTATTAGAAAGATTACCATATATAACACAAAACTTCTCCGCCGATTCCTTCTAGTCGAGCCTTTCGGTCTGTCATTATACCTCGAGAAGTAGAAAGAATTACAACCCCCATTCCGCCTAAAATTCTAGGAATTCGTTGATAGTTAGAATATATTCGTAGACCGGGTCGACTGATCCGTTTTAAATTTAAAACAGTTCTATATGGTCCTTTCCTATTTCTTCTATGTCGTAGGGTTAAAACCAAAAAATATTTATTGCTTTCTTGATGTTTTCTCACGTTTTCAATAAAACCTTCTTGTAAAAGGATTTTAACAATATTTTCAGTGATGTTAGTAGATGGTATTCGAACTGTTCTTTTTTTATTCATGTCAGCATTTCGTATAGAGGTTATTATGTCAGCAATAGTGTCTTTACTCATGATAAACTAAGATTTTTGTTTCCCCCGAATTTTGATATAATCAACATGCTCTTTTTCTTTTTTTCTGAATTTTTTAATATTTATGAATTATTTTTTTTTTATTTATGAATTATTAAAGATATATACGTGATAGATAAACAATTTACTAATTAATTAAATAAATTGAATCAATTTCATTCAAATACTATATTAAGGTCTTCCCCTATAATACTTCAGGTGCTAATGAAACTATTTTAGTGAAATTTAACTGTCTTAATTCCCGGGCGATCGCGCCGAAAATTCGGGTTCCTTTTGGATTTCCTTCTTGATCAATAACAACCGCAGCGTTGTCATCATATCGTATTATCATACCGTTGTCGCGTTTGAGTTCTTTACAAGTACGTACAATGACAGCTCGGACCACTTCTGATCTTTCTAGAGGTGTATTTGGTACTGCTTCCTTGATTACAGCAACAATAATGTCACCAATATGAGCATATCGTCGATTACTAGCTCCTATGATTCGAATACACATCAATTCTCGGGCCCCGCTGTTATCCGCTACATTCAAATGGGTTTGAGGTTGAATCATATCATTTTTTTTTTTTTTTATCGGTTTTTTCTTTTTCAATGCAAAGGTATAAATAAAAAAAAGAAATATTATTTGTTCAAAACAAAAAAAGAAACCTGCAATTGTTTTTTTTTCATCCCAAAAACCCCTTTCGTTTTTTTCTACATTCCTATCCAGAAAGAATGAATTGAGTTCGTATAGGCATTTTAGATGCCGCTATTGAAATAGCCCTTCTAGCTATATTTTCTGCTACTCCGCTCATTTCATAAAGTATTCTACCGGGTTTAACGACAGCTACCCAATATTCGGGAGATCCTTTCCCCGAACCCATACGTGTTTCTGTAGGTCTTACTGTAACAGGTTTGTCTGGAAATATGCGTACCCATATTTTTCCACCGCGGCGTGCATTTCGTGTCATTGCTCGCCGCCCTGCTTCTATTTGTCTAGATGTGATCCAAGCGGGTTCAAGCGCTTGAAGAGCATATCTACCGAAGCAAATACGATTACCTCGATAAGATATTCCTTTCATTCTTCCTCTGTGTTGTTTACGGAATCTGGTTCTTTTGGGGTTATAGTTGATGGTTGTTTAGCAATTCCATCCATCTCTACTACAGAACCGGACACGAGAGTTTCTTCTCATCCAGCTCCTCGCGAATTAAACAATTAAAAAAAAATTTAACAAAAAAAAAATACACGGTTAATAATATATGGAATCGTGGGATTCTTTGAAATTTGATCTAATCGATTATAAATTAGAAATTTTTTGTGTTTTAATATATAATTTAACATGTATTCTATTTATGGATAATGTCGTTTTGGTAGAACGCTATAATGAATCTTTATTTTGTTTTTCCTTTTATTTCGAATCGACTAAAATTTAGAAATAAAAAAAAAAATTCGCGGGCGAATATTTACTCTTTCAACATTCAGTTGTAAGATTAGTCTATGACATGACCTCTCAGAATAAATGAATAGGTTTCTGGTTCGTTCCGCCATCCTACTCAATGAATCATTAGGATTCATTTTCAATAGAATCTTATGCATTCACAGGTTCTGTCGTTCCCACCACTTCTCGATTAATGATTAGGTCTGAATTTTACAACGGAGCCTCCAATTAAATTTATTCTTGAGTCAACCTTCTCAGTCTTTATTGGCTCGGGGCTCTTGATTTTTTGTTCTATGCACGGATTTGTCTAATTATGGATCAATCAGTATTGATGCTTTATTACATTCCCTTTATATGAGATGACTCATAGACCTTACATATTGGAATTATATATCATTAATATTCTTTTTCTATCTTTCTCTCACCCTTCCATTTATCTGTATACTTTATATTGCTTTACAACCCATAATCAGATTGTTGTTTTTTTTTTTTTTTTTTTATGTAAAAAAGATTTCAGTTGCTACAATGATATGACTTATATATCATATCTTGACTGGTTCTTTCTATCCAGATAACACGAAGTGATGAGTTGGTTATTAGTTCTATAGTTATCAGTTTGTACTATGGGCTGTCCATTTTTTTGAATCCCAACCCTAAAAAAACCAACGAGTCACACACTAAGCATAGCAATTATATCAAATGATTAATCGAATTTTTATTCAACCTTATAGAATTGTTCTTTTTTTTTTTTTTTAGTATTTACCAGAAAAAGAATGAAAGAGTTTGCCATTTTTTGTTTTATCACCAGATATAACTAAATATAAGTCAAGTAAGTTCTTATTATTCCTCGTCTACAAATATCCAAATTTTGATGCCTAATACCCCATAGATAGTTCGAACTGCATAGGAACAATAATCAATTTTAGCTCGAATGGTTTGTAGAGGAACTCTACCTTCTCGGATCCATTCAACACGTGCAATTTCTTTTCCGTCGATACGCCCTGCAATTTGTACTTGAATCCCTTTTGTACCTGCCTGTTCAGTTAATTCAATAGCTTTTTTCATTGCTTTGCGAAATGAAACTCTATTCTTTAATTGTCCGGCTATAAATTCTGCAAGAATATTGGGGTGCCCGTAAGGATTTGCAATTCTTGTAATAGCAATGTTGAGTTTTCGGTTTACACAATTGAGTTCTTTTTGTACATGCGTCTGTAATTCGTCGATTCTTCGAGTCCTGTCTTCTATTAATAACTTGGGGAATCCCATATAGATTATGACCTGAATCAAATCGATTCTTTTTTGAATCTCTATACGTGCAATTCCCTCTACATTAGAGGATATTTTCATATTATTTTGCACATAATTTTTGATACAATCTCGTATTTTTTGATCTTCTTGTAGATCCTTTGAATAATTTTTTGGTTGTGCAAACCAAAGAGAATGATGACCTTGGGTTGCACCAAGTCTGAAACCAAGTGGATTTATTTTTTGTCCCATAATCCCCCACTACTATATATATCGTGAAACGTGACATCTGTTTGTATTTTTTTTTTATTCATTCGATTTTTTTTAAGCATAACATAATATAGCGTATTTGTATTTTTTATAATATAAAATATTCTTCCTTTAAGTATTCCTCAGCTCTAATTTATAGAATTTCCTTTTATCTATTTCTTCCTCTTCATCTAAAGATATATCTTTCAATACAATAGTTATATGACAAGTGGATCTTTTTATAGGATAACCCCGTCCTCGAGCCCGGGGCTTTAATTTTTTCACAGTTGTGCCCTCGTTGACTTCGGCTTTACTAATGATTAAACTTGTTTCGTTCAAACCCTTATTGTGATTAGCATTTGCTGCT